CGTATATCTGTGATCGTTACAATGGTATTGTTGAAACTTGCTTGAACATGAATAATCCCTTTTGGTATCCGACGTCTATTCTTATGTGAACTAATGCGCCCATTCCTACGTGAACCCATTTTTGTTATGGTTTTTGGCATATTTTATCATCTCCTAAATATGAGTCAGAAATATACGGATATATTATTTTCATGTCAAAACGGGTCCTTTATTTTTGTATTGAGTCCTTTGGAGAGTCTCTTTTAAGAAAAGATTATCCTTGCCTCTGTTTATGCCTCGGGTTTAAACAAATTACTATAATTCGTCCCCGCCTACGGATCAGTCGACATTTTTCACAAATTTTACGAACGGATGCCCTAATTTTCATTGTTATTTGTTACTCCTAAATTTCAATTTTTAATCTACTCCTTCGAAGAAAAGAAAATAAGTCTCTTCAAATTTTGAACCTCCGATGGTATCCGAACGATAAGAATGTTGAAAGGTCACTACGAACCCGAAACATACCAAAGTGATTCAGTAATTAAACCTTCATGAATCCATTTTTTTTGTTCTTTCATTCCAGGTAACCCCTTTAATTATCAACTCATGGAGTAGGAGTGATATTAGACAACCCTTCTCCTCTCAAAAAAAAGAATAGGAAGTTTTCCTACGGATGCAATTCGTAGATCATAAAGATCACCATATATATAACAAAATTTCTCCCCCGATTCCTTCTAGTCGAGCCTCTCGGTCTGTCATTATACCTCGAGAAGTCGAAAGAATTACAATACCCATCCCTCCTAAAATCCTAGGAATTCGTTGATGGTTGGAATAGATTCGTAGGCCGGGTCGGCTGATACGTTTTAAAACAGTTCTATATGGCCCTTTTCTATTCCTTCTATGTCGCAGAGTTGAAACCAAGAAATATTTCTTGCTTACTCGATGTTTTCTCACATTTTCGATAAAGCCTTCGCGTAGAAGTATTTTAACAATGTTTTCAGTGATATTTGTAGATGCTATTCGAACCGTTCCTTTTTTATCCATGTCAGCATTTCGTATAGAAGTTATTATTTCGGCAATAGTGTCCCTACCCATGATGAACTATAATTATTGGTGCCTCCGGGTTTTTATATAATCAGCATGCTCTACTCTTTTTTTTTCATGAATTATTAAAGGTATATGCGTGAGAAACAATCTACTAATGCATTCTACTAATTAATGGAATCTAATTCAGTTCAGATATCTTACTATGAACCTCCCTTTTTTTATGTTTTATTATGTTTTCATCTATTAGTATTTATTTAGAATCTATTTATAATACCTCAGGAGCTAATGAGACTATTTTAGTAAAATTCAACTGTCTCAATTCCCGAGCGATCGCACCAAAAACTCGAGTTCCTTTGGGATTTCCTTCTTGATCAATGACAACTGCTGCATTGTCATCATATTGTATTATCATACCATTGTCACGTTTGAGTTCTTTACATGTACGTACAATTACAGCTCTGATCACTTCTGATCTTTGTAGAGGCATATTGGGAACTGCTTCTTTGATTACAGCAACAATAACGTCACCAATATGAGCATATCGGCGATTACTAGCTCCTATGATTCGAATACACATTAATTCTCTAGCCCCGCTGTTGTCCGCTACATTTAAATAGGTCTGAGGTTGAATCATATCATTCTTATTATTTTTCTCTTTTTTCTTTCAATGCTAACTAACTAAAGGGCGAAGAAAAAAAGAAGAAAGATTTTTTGTCCAGAAATAAAAAAACTGCGGTTTTTTCATCACAAGGCCCCTTTCCTTTCGTTCCATATCCCTATCCCGCAATAACGAATTGAGTTCGTATAGGCATTTTGGACGCAGCTATAGAAATAGCTTCTCTGGCTACAATTTCTGATACTCCACCCATTTCATAAAGTATTCGACCCGGTTTAACGACGGATACCCAATATTCGGGAGATCCTTTCCCCGAACCCATACGTGTTTCGGTAGGCCTTACTGTAACAGGTTTGTCTGGAAATATACGTACCCATATTTTTCCACCACGACGCGCATATCGTGCCATGGCTCGCCGCCCCGCTTCTATTTGTCTAGATGTGATCCAAGCGGGTTCAAGTGCCTGAAGGGCGTATCCGCCGAAACAAATTCGATTGCCTCGATAAGATATTCCCTTCATTCTTCCTCTATGTTGTTTACGAAATCTGGTTCTTTTGGGGTTATAGTTGATGGTTGTTTCTCAATGCCATCTCTACTGCAGAACTGGACATGAGAGTTTCTTCTCATCCAGCTCCTCGCGAATGAAACGATTAAATAATATTGTATATATTTTGAATTGAATGAATAATGAATCATGGAATTTTTTGAGATATAATCTGTCACATACACGTAGGAATAAAATAAAATGATAAATTTCATTTTAGAATTTATGAATCTTCATTTTTACCTTTATTTAATTTATTTTTATTGAATTGCCCAAAACTTAGCAATCCAGTAAGGCTTTCGCGGGCGAATATTTGCTCTTTCAACATCCCTTTCATTCGTAGGGGCGTTCCATGACCTATCAGAATAAATGAATTGGTTCTTGGCTTGTTCCGCCATCCCACCCAATGAATCATTAGGATTCATTTTCAAGGGAATCTTCCTCAGTCACAGGTTCTGTCGTTCCCATCGCTTCTCGATTAATGACTAGGCCCGAACTCTGCAATGGAGCTCCTAATAAAATTTGTTCCTGAATCAATCTTCTCAGTCTTTATTGACTCGGCGCTCTTTATTCTTTTTGATTTTTCGTATAAATAAATTGTATTCATCGAATCTAATTATTAATTATGGACGAATACATTAATGCTTTATTACATTGCCTTTTATAAGATAGTTCATAGACCATACATATTGGAATCATATATCATTGCTATTCTTTTTCTTTCTTTCTCTCACCCCTCCATTTATCCATATCCCTTTGTTTTTGCTTCACAACCTTATAGATAGATTTCTTTTTCTTTTATGTATATGTAAAAAAATGCTTCAGTTGCTACAACAATATGATCAATACATCATATAGCGACTGGTTCCTTGGATCCAGATAATACGAAGCAATGAGCTGGTTATTAGTTATATAGTTATTAGTTCATACTAGGGGATGGCCCTTTGTTTTTTAATCCTAACCTAACTCTAAATAAAAAACCAACGAGTCACACACTAAGCATAGCAATTATATGGAGATGGAGTCAATCGAATTGTTATTCAACCCTATAGAATTAAGAATTCTAAAAAATTCTCATTTTTTTGATTGAACGGAAAAAAATGAACGAGTTTGTGATTTTTTATTCAATTGCCGGATGGATGGAACAGAAAGACAACGAAAGGCCCATTATTCCTCGTCTGCAAATATCCAAATTTTGATTCCTAATGCCCCATAGATAGTTCGAACTGTATAGGAACAATAATCAATTTTGGCTCGAATGGTTTGTAGGGGAACCCTACCTTCTCTGATCCATTCGACACGTGCTATTTCCTTTCCGTCGATACGCCCTGCAATTTGTACTTGAATTCCCTTTGTATCTGCTTTTTCAGTTAATTCAATAGCTTTTTTCATTGCCTTTCGAAACGAAACTCTATTCTTTAATTGTTCGGCTATAAATTCTGCAAGAATATTAGGTTGTCCATACGGTTTTTCAACTCTTGTGATAGCAATGTTAAGTTTTTGGTTCACAGAATGAAATTCTTTTTGTGCATTGCTCTGTAATTCTTCAATTCCTCGCGGGCTGCCCTCTATGAACAATTTTGGGAATCCCATATATATTATGACCTGGATCAGATCGATTCTTTTTTGAATCTTTATGCGTGCAATTCCCTCGGCACCCGAGGATATTTTCCTATTTTTTTGTACATAATTCTTGATACAATCCTGTATTTTTTGATCTTCCTGGAGACCCTCGGAATAACTTTTTGGTTGTGCAAACCAAACAGAATGATGACTTTGGGTTGTACCAAGTCGGAAACCGAGTGGATTTATTTTTTGTCCCATAGCACCTCGCTATCTCTATAAGGCCATATCATTTCTCTATTAGCCCACGTCATTCTGTTACGATATAGCATATGATCCATCATATATAGATACCTCTCTCTGACATCTGTATACTTCTTTTTATATACCCATCCATCTTTTCTTAACCATATGAAATAGTTTTTATCTTTAGATATATCTTGCAATACAATAGTTATATGACAGGTGGGTCTTTTTATCGGATAACTACGTCCTCGGGCTCGGGGTTTTAACTTTTTCATGCTAGTACCTTCATTAACTTCGGCTTGACTAATGATTAAAGCCGTTTCGTTGAATCCCATATTGTGACTAGCATTTGCTGCTGCAGAATAAACTAATTTTAAAATGGGATAACACGCTCGATAAGGCATGAGTTCTAGTATCATAAGTGTTTCCTCGTAGGGACGCCCACGAATCTGATCAATTACTCTTCGCGCTTTATGAGCAGACATACGTATATGTTGACCTAAAGCGTATACTTCTACATCTGGGTCACTCTTTATCATAAGGTTCACCTCCCACCAATAAACGATGAGCACCCATATCCACTTTATTAATTAATATATTAACGACGAGATTTATTATCGTTTCTCGCATGCCCCCGGAAATTCAGAGTAGGTGCAAATTCTCCCAATTTGTGACCTACCATACGATCTGTTATATAAATAGGCAAATGTTCCTTTCCATTATGAATAGCAATTGTATGGCCGATCATTGTGGGTATAATGGTAGATGCCCGGGACCAGGTTACGATTGTATCTTTTTCTGCCCTCGTGTTGAGCTTCGCAATTTTTATCAATAAATGATTAGCTACAAAAGGATTTTTTTTTAGTGAACGTGTCACAGATAATTACTCCTTTTTTTTTGTAAAGATGAGGAAACATATTCTATTTTCAATATTCTCCTATTTACTACGGCGACGAAGAATCAAACTATCACTATATTTATTCCTTTTTCTACTTCTTCTTCCAA